CATCTATATGTATCTATATGTATATTGATGGGATCATACGAAGGGTATGTTTTTTTTTTATTTTAGATCTAACCAATTTGATAAATTACTCTTAAAGGTTCACATCAAACTAGTACTAGTTGATGAGAGTTACTTCGGAAACAAAAAGAGTAAAGTCTAGGGTATTCTCTCAATTCCAATAAAACGAAACCAGATCAAGTATGAGTTGTCGATCAGAACATATATGGATACAACCTATAACGGGGTCGCGAAAAACAAGTAATTTCTGCTGGGCCATTATCCTTTTTTTAGGTTCATTAGGATTCTTATTGGTTGGAACTTCCAGTTATCTTGGGAGAAACTTGATATCTTTATTTCCATCTCAGCAAATCCTTTTTTTTCCACAAGGGATTGTGATGTCTTTCTATGGGATCGCGGGTCTCTTTATTAGCTCCTATTTGTGGTGCACAATTTCGTGGAATGTAGGGGGTGGTTATGATCGATTCGATAGAAAAGAAGGAATGGTGTGTATTTTTCGTTGGGGATTCCCTGGAAAAAATCGTCGCATCTTCCTCCGATTCCTTATAAAGGATATTCAGTCCGTCAGAATAGAAGTTAAAGAGGGTATTTATGCTCGCCGTGTCCTTTATATGGATATCAGAGGCCAGGGGGACATCCCCTTGACTCGTACTGATGAGAATGTTACTCCACGGGAAATCGAACAAAAAGCTGCCGAATTGGCCTATTTCTTGCGTGTACCGATTGAAGTATTTTGAGAAATGAGCTGAGAGAGTGAATGCTTTCTCAGCAGGAAGGAAAAACTAAAGAATCCCCCTTTTCTATACCATAACTTAACTGAAGTTTCTTCATAACGCTCATTCTAGTCAAAGAAGACGTATACGTAACGTAACAACCACAAAACAAAACCATTTTTGTGGTCTTTTATGTGTATGGAAATCTACACAACTTAATTCAATAACAAAAAAAATTAAGTAACAAATCTAAAAAATGGATTCATCCTTTCTATTTTCTATCAAAGCAGTTCGAAATACATAAATTTTTTTATTCCGGACTCTGAGTAGTCAGTGAAAATTTTTAAAAATAGAAGATATTTTGATATAATGATATAAAAGAATATTCATTACCTAAATTAAATAAAGCGGTTTTTTCAGGCAGTCATTGATTCGTCGAAAAGGGGGATACTTGCTTCGAATTTGACCAATTACTATATCTGGAAACAATATAATATTTTTTTGTTAACTCTTTGAATTCGAAGTGGATTCTTCATCTATTTCTGTATTCTTTCTACATTCAAAGACTAACTCCGAAATCACAAATAAAAAACAAAACAGTGAATAGATTCATAAGTTCGATACTTTGTAATAGAACTCATGCATGAGAGAAATATTGGATGGCGTAGAGTCAACTAATGAGGTCGGTTCATTAAAAATTCATAGACGAAATGAAAAAATGTCAAAAAAGAAAGCATTCAACCCTCTTTTATATCTTGCATCTATAGTATTTTTGCCCTGGTGGATTTCTCTCTCATTTAATAAAAGTCTGGAATCTTGGGTTACTTATTGGTGGAATACTAGGCAATCTGAAATTTTTTTGAATGATATTCAAGAAAAAAATATTATAGAAAAATTCATAGAATTGGAGGAAATCTTTCTTTTGGAGGAAATGATCAAGGAATACTCGGAGACACATCTACAAAACCTTCGTATAGGAATCCACAAAGAAACGCTCCAATTAATCAAGATACACAATGAGGATCATATCCATACGATTTTGCACTTCTTGACAAATATAATCTGTTTCGTTATTCTAAGTGGTTATTCAATTTTGGGTAATAAAGAACTTGTTATTCTTAACTCTTGGGCTCAGGAATTCCTATATAACTTAAGTGACACAATAAAGGCTTTTTCGATTCTTTTATTAACAGATTTATGTATCGGATTCCATTCGCCCCATGGTTGGGAACTAATTATTGGCTTTGTCTACAAAGATTTTGGATTTGCTCATAATGATCAAATTATATCTGGTCTTGTTTCTACTTTTCCAGTCATTTTAGATACTGTATTTAAATTTTGGATTTTTCGTTATTTAAATCGTGTTTCTCCGTCACTTGTAGTGATTTATCATTCAATGAATGATTAAAAAAGGATCTACTGATATTACTCCAATTCAATTCTAACGTTTCTTACTTTGTAGTTGTACAGAAACAAAGCATGTAAAATCATACTTACTCTTTATTTTTCTACCCACCCCAAAGATTTATTCTATATATTAATATTATTTATTCCAGTAAAATTATTCCAGTAAATAGCAGAATTGCGGATAGGGAACTAGGTTAGCGACCTACCAAATTTATTGTAGACATTTTTGGGCTCAATGGTTGGACTATGCAAACTAGAAAGACTTTTTCTTGGATAAAGGAACAAATTACTCGATCCATTTCCGTATCGCTCATGATATATATCATAACTCGGCCATCCATTTCAAGTGCATATCCCATTTT